CATAAATCTAAGTGGAATAAGCAAAGTGGATTCCTTGTTGGTTAGTCGAGTTCCAATGAAAACCACACAATTGGAGGAAATGTCCGAATTTGCTATTTAGAAAATCAATAAACTAAGGTTTTGTCGTTCTAGATATCGGATTCAACGGAAACAATTACAGCAGTAGGGGGGGAAATCAAAAAACAAGTCGAGCAAAATTATACAAAGTTATATACAAGTTGCTACCCCCCCTTAGTCTTTCTTTAATTGAATTTCGTTTGATTAGACGGAAGTTACTTAAAAACTTCCGCTTTCTTTAAAAGATTCTGAACAGTTCCTGTGGGTTGAGCACCTTTTTCAAGGAAATATAGAATAAGAGGAACGTTTAAATAAGTTTGATTCTTCATTGGATCATAAAACCCCACTTTTCTAAGATCTTTTCCTTCTCTTCGGGATCGAACATCAATTGCAACGATTCGATAGACGGCTCATTGGGATAGATGTAGATGACCAACACCCCCCCTAGAACCGTATAGGAAGTTTTCTCCTCGTACGGCTCGAGAAAAATGATTTGCTTCGAAGTTTTGTCTATGTATGCAATTCTAATAAATTAAATGACAAATGGGCCTAGAAAATCAATTAGACTCTGATTTCAATCTTTTTTCCTTCCTGAAAATGAAAAAGAAACCATTCGTACTCATAACTCAAGTTGGATAACTCTCAAATAGCTCAAAGGAAAAATCTTTAGTCACTTTCATTTATTGAGTGGTCTTTAACCCCTTTTGTTTTGTTTGTCTTTTGTCTCGTTTCAAATTCTATTTGGATTCTTTAGTCTGATCCAATTAGTGAGACTATCGAGACAATTAAAAAGGTCTTTCCTTGTTCTTAGATCCTTTATCCTTATTTTAAATCATTGGGTTTAGACATTACTTCGGTGCTTCTTAATCCTTTCAAAGTGGCAGCAACATACCCCTTTTTTGATTTCTTTCTATCAAAGAATCCTACGGACAGTTGATTCACGTGTGATACACTTTGAATCGAAAAAGTTTACTAAATTCTAACAAGTCTTGCTTTTGAATTGGAAACTTGCTCGAATTGGATCCTTTCGATTTCTATATATGGAAGATACGTTTACGAAGTTGTTCCGATTAATTGGCATTAACCCTAGATCCTTGCCCCCGAGAAATGAATTAATCCTTTCTACTCGAGCTTCATCGTGGACTATTTACAACCCAACAAAAAATCGAGTGTAACAGAACAAACAATGTCGAGCCAAGAGCACTCTCATCCTTAGATAAATCGAAAATGGTGGATGGAAAAATCCACAACGGATCGTGTCCTTCAAGTCGCACGTTGCTTTCTACCACATCGTTTCAAACGAAGTTTTAACATAATATTCCTCTAATTTGGAACCGGTATGGAATTGATTCAATTATGGAATCATGAATAGTCATTGGTTTAGTTGTACATAGACATCGTAATCTAGGCTTTTTCTTCTATATATGATAATATGATATGAAACGATTTTTCTGAAAAAGTCTTAGCAAGACAGCATCTTTCACATACATAAATAATATATAGATAATAGCAAGAAATCGAAATATATAAACGAATAACTTTTTTAATCTGCATCTTCAAGTGACTCAACAGGATAGATTAAACGATTTCCTACTTTTTGAGTACCAAATAAAGATTCCACTTACAAGCAATCATTAAAAATATTTAATAAAAATAGTTCTAATTGAAATGGAAAAAGTTTCCTATTTAGACATCATTATTTAATTTGAAGAAAATTGGACAATAAGCATGACGTTTGATCTTCATAGGAAGATAAGTCTTTCTTTTTGAATTGACTCATCACTTTTAAATAGATAAAAGAAAAGAAAAACGAAATCCAATTTTTTTTCATGAAATGGATAAAAAAATGATCTAAGTTAAGATTTGAATCTTTATTCTTTTCGTCTGATTACGAAAATCAAAAAAATAAGGAGGGTTTTTCGTATCTATCAGATAGACTGAAGAGTTGTCACTGTTATAGATATTCTATAATATAGAATTTAACTAATTTAAGGTATCAAAAATCTTTTTCACAAAAACCGAAAAATTATTGTCATTGAAATAGAACGATACATACCATATAAGCGAAATATTTCCTCATTTTATATATTTTAGATGATATATATTTATAGATTTTGTTTAACATGGGATTAAATAATATTTCACAATAATCGACTCTTATCATAAAGTGAATAAAAGGGTGATAGGGGAAATCATCCCTGCCTCAATTGTTCTGTAGATTTCCAATTTTTAGTTAGAACCAAACACGAAATACCTAAATAAAATGAGATTCAAAGAAAATATATCGGCTCCATAACATATTTCTATATGATATGTAACTTGATCATTTGTTAATGAGATTCGAACAGACACAGATATTAAAATGAATACGGATTTACTCCTATCCACTGACCTACTTCTTTCTATAGTCATAATGGAGCATAAAAAAATGGATATGTACTGGGACGGAAGGATTCGAACCTCCGAATGGCGGGACCAAAACCCGTTGCCTTACCACTTGGCCACGCCCCATTTCAATTTCTAATCTACACTAAGAAACAATAATATTGGTATTGGTTGTTTGTCAACTCCAGTCCAAATATCTATATATCTATAGAATAGATTGGTACTAGGATTTTGATACATATAGATATAGAATTCAACTTAATTTATTGATCATTACATAGAATTCAATTAAGATATTGTATGAAAGTATGATTTCTTCTATTCTCCTTTGAGAATTGGAGGATTTTTGATTGGGTGGGTTCAAAGAAAAAGAAGGATTTTTTGTCTACCTTACTTACTTTCTTCCTTGTTCCTTATATCAAAAACTCAATCAAAATGCAATTATCTCCAAGAACAAAATGTCTGTTATGCTTAATATCGTTAGTTTGATCTGTATTAATTCTGCCCTTTATTCGAGTAGTTTTTTCTTCGGCAAATTGCCTGAAGCGTATGCTTTTTTGAATCCAATCGTAGATGTTATGCCAGTCATACCTGTGCTTTTTTTTCTCTTAGCTTTTGTTTGGCAAGCTGCTGTAAGTTTTCGATGAGATCCTTAATAATAATATCTTAGAAAATGCATGATTTCTTCGAGAAAAATTCTAACAATTGAGAAAATCAGATAAGTTTTAGAGTATGAATCCTAGATTAGCACACTGAAATTCTTGGATAGTCGCCATAAATCCGGCTTACCCCCATTTCCTCATTTTTGACCCCCTTTCCAGTGAAAGACCCTAACCCCATTAGGGTCTCCCACAATATCGAATTTGGATATGAAAGAAGTTTTTGATAATGAAAAACAAATGAATTTGTGACAATTCATGAAAAAAAACCTGATTTCGTGGTGTCAAAATAGGATATGTGGTAGAAAAATGGAAGATCTATTCTCTTTTTTTTTCCAAAAAATCATCTTGGAGATTGTGTAATGCTTACTCTGAAACTCTTCGTTTATACCGTAGTGATATTTTTTGTTTCTCTCTTTATCTTTGGATTCCTATCTAATGATCCGGGGCGTAATCCTGGACGTGAAGAATAAAATCCAAAGGGTTTTCCTTGGGAAATTTTCCAATTTTCTTAGGATTTTATCTATTCCACACGCTTAACTAAGATTTTCAAAATTGAAAAATAAAATAAAGCAAGTCATTAACGGAAACGGAAAGAGAGGGATTCGAACCCTCGGTACAAATAACTCGTACAACGGATTAGCAATCCGACGCTTTAGTCCACTCAGCCATCTCTCCCAATTGCAAAAGATAATTACTACATTACACATAATGTAAGGAGTCTTTCTCTCTCTTTTTTCTCTATTCTAAACTAAAAGAGGGGCTCGAGCCCGCCACTAATCGAACTAAAGAAAAATAAGGAAGACCTCCTTGTGTTGATTTTGTTCGAAAGGCCCTTGTTATTCTGATGGCCTGGCCTGGTCAGTACCTAGCCGGGCCTTTTTTTTTGTTCTAACGAATTATAGATAAATAATGATTTATCTGATATCTGATTTGAAAACACAAACATTTTTTTTTATTATATTATTATATTCAATTGAATATTTTATATTCAAGCAACAACAAAAAGAATAAAAACTGTTTCCATTTTTTTCTTGTTATATTTTATTTCATTTTCCAAACTAAAAAAGAAACTATAGATTCTGGACAATGCATTTTTCTGTTATGATTGTAGTGTTTTTTTTGATCCGTATCTATCTTCTTTCAGCAAAAAAGAAAACTTTAGTTATTTAATTTCAATTATTAGTTATTTAATTTCAATTAAATGAAGCCTCTTTTCCGAATCTCATTAAATTTTTATCTACCCACGAAAAAGTTCAACACTCCAAGTTTGATGATTCTTTGATGATCCTATCTTGATCATGCTCAATTATCTTGTTCGACAAAAGCTCCATTTGTATACAATAATCATATTGTAGCGGGTATAGTTTAGTGGTAAAAGTGTGATTCGTTCTATTAGCCCTTTAATAGTTAAAGGGTCTTTCGGTTTTATTCATATTCCGATCAAAAACTTTATTTCTTAAAAGGATTTAATCCTTTACCTCTCAATGATAAAGTCGAGAAAAAAATACACATTCTCGTGATTTGTATCCATGAGTCACTTATAAATTGAAAAGTTGGATTATGAAATTGCGAAACATAATTTTTGAATTGGATCAAGACTTCCAATTGAATAAGTATGAGTAAAGGATCCATGGCTGAAGATAAAAAGTCAATTTCCAATCGTAACTAAATCTTCCATTTTTTTTTGGTGTCTAAAGAAAGAAATTGAAGCAAAATAGCTATTCAACGATGTCTTTGGTTTACTAGAGACATCGCCATATTGTTTTAGCTCGGTGGAAACAAAATCCTTTTCCTTAGGATCCTCTCAAATAGAAATAGAGAACGAAGTAACTAGAAAGATTGTTAGAATCACCTTCTTCTAGAAGGATCATCTAGAAAGCAATTCATTTTGTTTGT